TTCTGTCCGTGAGGATCCCAAGAGAGCGCCTTCTACTTCTAATAGGCCACGAACTAGATCAGAATCATTCTCAAGGAATCCATAAGAAGTGACCCAATTTTTTTCATCGGGTCCGGGTGGAGACCAAAGATCTTGAGCGACCGATCCGGCAGAACAACTCAAAAGATAAAGAAGTATCGTTAATCTCTTCATGCTCGTTCCAAGCTCGAAGTACAATTTGTACACATAAGAATCCCCTTCCATAGATGATTTCTTCATATAGATAGATATAGGATCTATGGGGCAATTACTTAGAAGTACTGTTTGTGCAACAGCCCTTCCTATCTGATAGAAAAGGATCTCATGATCCTGAACCGAGCTTACCTGGGATCGCAAATCCCAAGTTTTTCTATGAAGAGCGGATCGAATTGTATTAGTGTCTATAATGGATTTCTTCTGTGTAATACTAATTGATAGGGCCTCATTGGTAAGTGATACAAGATCTCGTACATCGGAACCCATGGTTATGGACCCGAATCCACTAGCATTCGTATGGAAGATTTTCTTTTCCAAAGGAAATCCCCGAGTATATGAAAGAGTGAAAAAGTGCTTTCGTTGTTGTGGAATAAGAAGCCTTCGTATCTTAATGCACGTATTGAATTTATTCGCAGCTATTAGACCGGGATCCACTTTTTTGGGAATATGAGTCGACGCAATAACAAGAATATTGCTATTGGAGGATCTTTCACAATCCCTGGAGAGATGGTTCACTAATAGACCGAGGGATAAGTAATTCGACGCATCCAGAGACAGATCATGAATGTTTGGAATCCATAGTATGCAAGGAGACATTGCTTTTGCTAATTCGAGTTGAAAGGTGATATAAAAGCGGTCTACCATATCCACCTCCTCATTCGTCATAGTTAGCAGCTCCCCATCAATATCAATATCCTCACTATCATCAATATCCTCAATATCCTCACTATGATGAGTATGATGAGCACCACTATTATCAAAAATATCCTCACCATCACTATCATCATAAATATCCTCAAAAAATTGAGGCCTTTCATCCAGGAACTTGTTCGGAACTACTGTAATGAAAGGAAGATAGGAGTTTGTCGCTAGGTATTTGACCAAATAGGATCGTCCAGTTCCTATAGAACCTATCACTAAAATACCCCTAGAGGGGGATAGGCCTAAGCGGAGTGAAAAGGGTTTTCCATGAGATGGGAAATGAAAACTATTAGCCCCAAACGAGGTTTGTGAATAAGTGATTGTCTGATAATGCGCAAGGAATACTCGTCTTTCTGCTAAAGAGGGTCTATGAAACTCATAATTCATTAGATACTTTTTATGAATGTCAACTAAGTATCGTAAGTAAACCGATCCTGGTTGTTCAATCATTTGATAACTAGAACCATTCTTTGATAAATGATCACTATCAGTCAGACTCCATAGAATTTTATCAATCCTTTTTTCTTTCCTTAAGATGGAGAACTGAACCAAGAATTCTCTTTCGGCATCATCAATCGAATCAGTATTCGCGACCCAGGATTCGATCTTATCATCAATCCAACCACTGTTCACATTTTTTCTTTTTCTTAGTAATGAATAGATCTCTTTACTTGTACGACTTAGATGTCTCGTATTTCTCGAAAAAGTGATTCGATTGATGGGATTGGGTATGATACTTAGGAAATCGATGATATCAATGAGATTGATATTCCAATATTTCTTCTTAGAAGGTATTGATTTGACCCCATAAGCGGGACCACCACCCGATAGCATCTTGCCGCCAAAAGCCCGTATTTCTTCTAGAAAATATCCTAAAGCAGCTAGAAAGAGATTCTTTAACCAGAAAGAATTCAGTTCAGATGTAGGATACCTATCCAGAAGTTTTCGCAACTCAATCATGTATGATGGAATCATCAAAGATTTGATCTTTTCCAACTCTGTCTGTAACTCCCTAGAGGCTCGGGAAACAACGAGAAGATGTCTACGAACGATATATCCAGCAACAAGAAGAAGGAAAAGGATTGAATAGAGCAACTCCCGAACATTTGGTGATCCCGGAAATTCCCATATCAATGAAACGGGTGACTCATTATCTCGACGAAGCATTTCTTCGGACAGAAGAAGATTATGTAAACACTTACTCGAAATCTCGCTTATCAGATTCCTTTGTGGAAGAAGAATCTCCCGCAATTTGTTCTGAAGAATTGGCCATGATATATCTATATCTAATCTATCTATAATATCTTCAAAAAGGGATAACAATTTTTGACTGCTACTTAGTATCGCTATCCTCAATAGGTCTGAATTATATACTTTTTTGAAAGTATCTAAAAGAATGAAATTGAGATATTTGTACCCTGTCGAAGTAAAGAACCATGGCATATATGTTTGAAACATATTTGAGAGAGTTGAAAAAGCACTATAGGTTCTATACATCTGCCCTTCCTCAACGCATTTATTTAGATAAAGACTCCGTTTTTTCCTCTTTTCGGATGGTAATAAATATTTCTCAGAGTCAATCAAACCCATCTTTGAATTGAAATTGAGAAACTGATGCAAGTTCTTCCCTTCTGAATCAGATGGATTCATATCTGAAAGAGCTTGACAATAAATTCTTTCAAAATTGACTAATTGTCCCTCTCTTAGAGGTGTTCCAAAAATGTCTGCGATCGAGTAAAGAGCTCTACGAACGAATGGAGCGGATCGAATTGGAAAATGAAAAGATTTGTCCAAGTTATCCGGTTCGGCACCACTCGGCGGAAAATTCTTAGGTATGCATATCTTAGATACCTGTGACTCGATCGGTGAAATAGTATCTTTTTCCAAAAAAACATCTTTTTTTTTACCGACGTGCAAAGAAAATATTTTGTTGCGAATGAAAAAGATATTGAGGAATTGTCCATACGTAAGATCATAATTATTGATAGGGGTCCTTTCCACATAAAAAGGGAATCCTTTGTTACAATAGAACCAGAAGTGATGTGGATTATTCAAGAATCGAAGTCGATTTGCTTTATAAAAAGAGGATATCAATGAACTTCTATGAAATGGTTTCACGGGATTCAGCCAATTGTCTCGATCGTGGGATATCATTGAGAAATAGGAATCGGTCTTCTCAAAAGATTTCCTGCGATTTTTTCTAGTATGGAATGAGTCAATCATCCACTTCGGTATCTTATTGAACAAAAACGGTGATACTCTTCCTCCATTGATCAAGAATTTCGATTTTTGGGAAGTATCATGATCATCCAATAAGAAGGGTTTCAATTTATTCAAATGAACGATTTGAAGACCTATTGATTCTAACAACTGATTGAAGCGTTGATCAGTTGGACCCTTCAACTCATAGATGTGGATCTCGGACCTATGAATGGGGCTATTCCCGATACTCACAAAGAAAAAAGGAAGTGACCTAAACAAAAAGAAAAGAAGCGACTTGGACAAATTGGACAAATAGGACAAAAGGGGAAGTAACTTCGACAAAAGGAAACGAAGTGACTTAGAAGGATCTTTTTTGTCGAAAAATTCCGACCAATACCAATCAATTTTTTCGATAACCTCAGACCAATCAATCAAATATTGATTAATACCTAATCGATCGAAGACTACTTGAAAACGGCTCTTCTGCTCAGAAACGAAATGTTCCAAATCCTCCTGGAAACTCTTGCTCCCATTGGACCATTTGTATCTATATGCATCAGGATCCCGATTCATGGATCTCTCGCTTCGAGAAATAAGAGGATCGAACCATTTCTTATGACTCTTTTTCAAATTCGATAAATGTTGGTTGATCGTAAATTTCCTTTGAGTTCTCTGATTCAGAGTATCATTTCCTATTTGATCCCTTTGAATTCCGTATTCGAAGTTGCAATCGGATCTATTCATTAAAAAGAATCGATTTGATACATTTCTTATGTACCCATGGATGCTATATTGGATTGGAATCAGATTTTGGATCAATCTATGTTGATTGAATGCCTTCAGTATGGTGTTGATAGCAAATACCACTCTTTTTGGTTTTGGATCTTCCAAAGCATTCCCGCAGGAGATCTGGACCCCTTTTTTTCTGATCCTTCGATAAAAAGATTCATTTTCTTCAGAAAACATAGGAGGTAGAACCAATAAAGATTTCTTTGTCGATTCATCCCTGGAGTTGAATACCTCGTTCAAGAATTTTTTTTGATCCAATCCGCAGGAATCAATAGAAAAGGCAAAACCCTTATGATACACCAGATCCGGCTCGGTTATTGATAGAGTGAATAGATCTGCCACTCCTTGAAATCTCTCTTCTGATTCAAAATCGTGGCGCCCCACGTATCCTCCCCTCTTCCGGTCATGGAATAGATGAAATAAATCAAAAAATGGATTTTGGTTCAAGAATGAAATCTTGTTGGAACTGCCCATATCCGGTTCATCCTTCGGAACCCTATCACATCCCGGATTTGATGCAATAGGATGAATTGTGACGGTATTTTGTAAATACGCAATTATCTTGAATATATCAATGATTTCTTTTTTTTCCGATCGCCGGGATGGGACAAAAGAAAGATCTTGTTGTTTCTTCAATAATTTCTGATCTCTGGTGGACCTCTTAGTAGGATTCGAACCCAGATGAAGTTCTGACCATCTGTCAGAGAAAAAAGAACGAATTGATCTTGTAGGATTCCCAAGAAATTCTTCGATTTCTTCCGGAAGCGGATGATTATTCATCTGCTTCTCACGTTCCGTGAATAGCCGGGACATTGAGGAATCTCCAGAAAGGCTTTTCGGGAATCGGTCTGATTCTATCTCTGCTCCTTCCGTTTGAAGAAAGGAAGGATCCCAAAGAATCGACCCTTCTTTTTGAATCTCTCTTTGATTGATCCATGTGTGATATTCCGAATCCTTATTACGAATGGAATCGAAATGATCTATGGATTGATCAAAAGATCCTTTCAATTGGCTAGAATCCCTTACTTGAACGAAATTAGATCTTGTGGAATCATATTGCATATTTGACGATACATTCCATACCTTGCTAAACAAGCGAAAAAACCGATCCTTGTTTATCAACCACACATTGTCTAAGCAAATCCAATTCTCTCTCGACACCTTCCTAAAGAAATCTGATTCGTGCGGATTCTTCTTCCAACTAACGAAGAGATCTTGGCGGAATTGCCACATATGAAATTGAATACAATTTTGCAGCAAAGAAATACCACACTTGTTTCTCGAGAAGAGATGGGAAAGATGCTCAATATCATTTGATTGAATAGTTGACCCAGCTCCTTGTTGTTTGAAGAAACCCTCCACTTCAATTGGTCTTTTTTCACGAAAAGAAGACATAAGATAACAAATCCAGTGTTTCACTAAGATTTCAAATAGCTGTCCCGAATTCAAGTTGATTATGTTTCGCTTATTTCTCGGAGAAAGACGATCAAACAATTCCCAATCATGGTCCTTGCGGATCCGATCATCCGTATAGGAAACAAAAGAAGACTCCAGATATTTGATATCTTTCTCTTTGAATGAGATCTCAATTACAGCCAGGGTTTCATTAGATATCTTACAAATAGAATCCCTCTTTTTTCCGACCCGGTTCCTCCACCACCGCGAACCCCAGTTAGATTCAGGCATGATACACTTTTTCGTTTTAGTTATTGGGAGAACCCAAGTACTCTCTTTCGGATCCATGAAACAACTCTCAGAGATCTTTTTCCCTTTTGGAAGATACAGGAGCGAAACAATCAACCTATTGATAGACCCAAAAGATTTTTCCAATGGAGCATTTCTGGGTCCAAAGGAATTCCTAGGCAGAAGCCCCATCAAATATAGATTTTTTCTTTCGACCATTTCTCGATTATGCATGCGATAGAGAAGGACCACTACTACAAGCAGTACTAGACCTTTGGTCGTCAATACTGCACCTTTGACTAGACCCTTGATCGTCAGTACTGCCCCTTTGATCGTGAAATACCGATTGCTTCTTGACCCCTGTGAATCGCGTGAGAGTAAACTCCTCCAAATTAGGGGGTCGAAGAGTTTCATAAAACGTTCTTGCTCGAAAAAAATAGAAACGATAGTTCTAACTGAATCGACTTGGGTCCACGAATCTAACAAATCGTGAGAGTTCTTGACCTCTCTTAACATCTCTCTCAATTCGAAGATCCAGGGTTGAAATGGATCTTGTTGTGAAATTTTATGCTTCATTTTGAGTGCCTCCCCATTATAAATATTGAATATAAAGTAAAAGAAAATAGGTTTCCATTTCTTTAGGTAATCTCCGATACGATAGTTCTTTCTTCTATGATATTTCTTTATGATATTTCTTTTACAATATTTCTTTCTTTATTCTATGATAATCCCCCTTATGCATCCATGGCTGAATGGTTAAAGCGCCCAACTCATAATTGGCAAATTTGCGGGTTCAATTCCTGCTGGATGCACGACAACGGGAATGTTCAATACGTCTATTGGAATTGGCTTTGTATCAATGGAATCTCATCATCCATACCAATTCGTTATGTGTTATGTATGGTATATTCATATCATAAGTATAGAAACAGTTAGAGGGAGAATTCTTATCGAAACTGGAACTCATAGGGAAGAAAATAGATTTATGGATAAAATTCAATATGCAGTATTTACAGAAAAAACTGTTCGGTTATTGAGGAAGAATCAATATACTTCTAATGTCGAATCAAAGTCAACTAGGACAGAAATAAAGCGTTGGGTCGAACTCTTTTTTGGTGTCAAGGTAATAGCTATGAATAGTCATCGAATCCCGGGAAAGAGTCGAAGAAGGAGACCCCTTAGAGGGCATAAAATGCATTACAAACGTATGATTATTACGCTTCAAGCGGGTTATTCTATTCCATCTATTAGCTTAGAAAGAAAAGAAATGAATTTCACTCAAAATACTTCATAACACGGCGATACATTTATATAAAACTTCTACCCCGAACACGCGAAATGCAACTGTTGGAATTCAAGTGAAATCCAATCCACGAAACAATTTGATCTCTGGACAGCGTCGTTGTGGTAAAGGTCGTAATGCCAGAGGAATCATTACCTCAAGGCATAGAGGGGGAGGTCATAAACGTCTATACCGTAAAATAGATTTTCAACGAAATAAAAAAGACATATCTGGTAGAATCGTAACCATAGAATACGACCCTAATCGAAATGCATACATTTGTCTCATACACTATGGGGATGGTGAGAAGAGATATATTTTACATCCCAGGGGGGCTCTAATTGGGGATACCATTCTTTCTGGTACAGAAGTTCCTATCTCAATGGGAAATGCCCTACCTTTGAGTGCGGTTTGAACTATTAATTTACGTAATTGGAAGTAACCAATTAGGTTTACGACGAAACCTAGAAATCGATCACCCACCCAAATTGAGTACCTCTACGGGATAGACCTCAACAGAAAACTGAAGAGTAACAACAGCAAGTGATTGAGTTCAGTAGTTCCTTATAGAAAATTATTGACTCTAGAGATATGGTAATATGGAGAAAACAGAATTGTTTGAAGCACCGACAGAACCGGAAGCGCCCCTTGTTTCAAAGAGAGGAGGACGAGTTATTCACATTTCATTTGATGGTCAGAGGCGAATTGAAAGCCAAGCATTGAGAATTCGACCCCCGGGGGAAAAGTAGAGATGTCTCCTACGTTACCTGAAATATGTGAAAGTTTTGACGTAATTTGATAGAGTCATTCGGTCTGAGTGCTACATGAAAAACATAAGCCAGATGAAGGAACAGAGAGACCTAGGATGTAGAAGATCATAACATGAGTGATTCGATTCGGCAGATTTTTGGACTCCTTTATCTCAACTCCTATGGTACTTCATCATACGATTTATATAAGATAGGATCCATCTACCTAGATATCATCACATACATCCAGAAAGCCGTATGCTTTGGAAGAGGCTTGTACAGTTTGGGAAGGGATTTTGATTGATCAATAGGAAGAATCTACTTCAACCGATATGCCCTTAGGCACGGCCATACATAACATCGAAATCACACTTGGAAAGGGGGGACAATTAGCGCGAGCTGCGGGTGCTGTAGCGAAACTGATAGCAAAAGAGGGTAAATCAGCCACACTAAAATTACCATCTGGAGAGGTCCGTTTGATATCCAAAAACTGTTCAGCAACAGTCGGACAAGTGGGTAATGTTGGGGTGAACCAGAAAAAATTAGGTAGAGCCGGATCTAAGCGTTGGCTAGGCAAGCGTCCTGTAGTAAGAGGGGTCGTTATGAACCCCGTAGACCATCCCCACGGGGGTGGGGAAGGGAGGGCCCCGATTGGTAGAAAAAAACCCACAACCCCTTGGGGTTATCCTGCGCTTGGAAGAAGAAGTAGAAAAAGGAATAGATATAGTGATAGTTTGATTCTTCGTCGCCGTAGTAAATAGGAGAACATTGAAAATCAAAATTGAAAATCAAATAGGTCTCTTTGTCCTTACAAAATAAAATAAAGTCTTTACAAAAAAAAAGATAGGAGTAAGTAGCCGTGACACGTTCACTAAAAAAAAATCCTTTTGTAGCTAATCATTTATTGAGAAAAATTGAGAAGCTCAACATAAGGGCAGAAAAAGAAATAATCATAACTTGGTCCCGGGCATCTACCATTATACCCATAATGATCGGCCATACAATTGCTATTCATAATGGAAAAGAGCATTTGCCTATTTATATAACAGATAGTATGGTAGGTCACAAATTGGGAGAATTCGCACCTACTCTGACTTTCCGGGGGCATACGAGAAGTGATAAAAAATCTCGTCGTTAATGTTAATAAAGTGAATATAGGTGCTCATCCTTTATTGATGAGAGGTGAACCTTATGATAAAGATAGAACCAGAGGTAGAAGTATACGCCTTAGGTCAACATATACCTATGTCTGCTCACAAAGCGCGAAGAGTAATTGATCAGATTCGGGGGCGCCTCTATGACGAAACACTTATGATACTAGAACTCATGCCGTATCGAGCACGTTATCCGATTTTTCAATTAGTTTCTTCCGCTGCAGCAAATGCTGCTCACAATCGGGGTTTCAACAAAACGTCTTTAATTATTAGTCAAGCCGAAGTGAACGAGGGTACTATTGTGAAAAAGTTAAAACCTCGAGCTAAAGGACATAGTTATCCGATAAAAAGGCCTACCTGCCATATAACTATTGTATTGCAAGATATATCCAAAGAGAGAAAGTTTGCCATATGGTCAAAAAAAGGGGGATGGATATATAAAGAGCTGTTTATAGATATTCAAGAGAGGTATCACTATATGCTATACAATATGATAAATCAGGACAGAATGATATGGGCTAATAGCAAGCGCGAGGCCATATGGGACAAAAAATAAATCCACTAGGTTTCAGGCTTGGTACAAGCCAAAGCCATCATTCCCTTTGGTTTGAACAACCAAAATATTATTTTGAGGGACTCCAGGAAGATAAAAAAATACGGGATTATATTCAGAATTTTTTACAAGAAAATATGAGAATATCCGCCGGTGTCGAGGGAATTGGACGTATAGAGATTCAAAAAGGCATCGACCTGATCCAGGTCATTATATATATGGGATTCCCAAACTTATTAAAAGAGGAGAAATCTCAAGCAATTAAAGAATTACAGAGCAATGTACAAACAATATGTAACTCTCTCAATTCTCTAAACCGAAAAGTTAACATTGCAATAATAAGAATTAAAGAACCTTATGGACACCCTAAAATTCTTGCAGAATATCTAGCCGAACAATTAAAGAATAGAGTTCCTTTTCGAAAGGCCATACAAAAGGCTATTGAATTAACTGAAAAAACAGGGACAAAGGGAATTCAAATCCAAATCGCAGGACGTATTGAAGGAAACGAAATTGCACGTGTCGAATGGATTAGAAAAGGTAGGGTTCCCCTGCAAACCATTCGAGCGAAAATTGACTATTGTTCCTATACAGTTCGAACTATTTATGGAGCACTGGGCATCAAAATTTGGATATTTACAGACGAGCGGTAATGGCCCTTTGATTATCTTTACCTTCTATCCAATCTATCTGGAAATGAAAGAAAGAATGGAACACAAAAATAATGAAGGAGTTTGTTATTTTTTCGTTCAATAAAAAAAAAACAGAGAAATTAGAATTCTTCGAGTCTAATTTGAATTCTAAAGGGGTTTTGAATAAAAAATTGATTGAATTTTTGGTAGAATTGCTATGCTTAGTGTGTGACTCGTTGGTTTTTTTTGAGATTTAGGTTAGGATTAAAAGGGGGACTAGCCCGTAGTATCAACTAATAATTATAGAACTAATATAATAACCAACCCATTGCTTCCTATTATCTGGATCTAAGGAACCAGTCACTATATGATGAATCGATCATATCGTTGTAGCAACTGAAAAAAAAAAGATTTTTGACATAAGATACAAAAAGAAATCAATCAGATCAGAAAGTTGTAAAGCAAAAAGGGATACGGATAATATGGAAGGGTGAGAGAAAAAAAAAAAAAAAGAAAATATTAATGATATATAATTCCAATATGATGTATGGTCTATGAATCATCTCATAAAAAAAAAGGCAATGTAATAAAGCATAGATATAGATTCGTCCAGAATTAGTAATTAGATTAGATGCATGCATCTAATTCATAAGAAAAAAAAAAAAGAGCCCCGAGTCAATAAAGACTGAGGAGATTGGCTCAGGAACAAATGAAATTAGAAGCTCTATTGCAAAGTTTGGACCTAGCCATTAATTGAGAAGCGGTGGGAACGACAGAACCTGTGACTCCAAAGGATTCTATTGAAAACGAATCCTAATGATTAATTGGGTGGGATGGCGGAACGAACCAAGAATCAATTCATTTATTCTGAGAGGTCATGGGATGACCCTACGAATAAAAGATATAATAGATTAAAAGAGTCAATATTCGCCCGCGAAAGATTATTGGAATTATTGCTAAGTTTTGGGCCGATTTCCTCAATCAATTTTCTTTTTTGCATTATACTTTAATAATAATAAAAAACAAAAAAAAAAATATTTCATTTCAATAGAAATCAACTTCGAATTTTCTATACATAGACAAGCAGGGTATAACAATTTCTACGTGAGAGATTCGATCTCAAAAAATCCCCAGATTTCCTAATCATTAGCCCCGCAGAGCTTTGGTTCACATTTTGCTATTCCTAAGCTAGATTGACGAGCCAACTATTCAAGCCGTCTCTCTTCTTATGAGCTCGGCGAAAGCTAAATGATATGGGCAGACTCTGGTATCAAGAATTTTTGGTAATTTTTTTTTTTTTTCTCGTTTCATTCGCGAGGAGCTGGATGAGAAGAAACTCTCATGTCCGGTTCTGCAGTAGAGATGGCATTGAGAAAGAACCATCAACTATAACCCCAAAAGAACCAGATTCCGTAAACAACATAGAGGAAGAATGAAGGGAATAGCTTCTCGAGGCAATCGTATTTGTTTCGGTAGATACGCTCTTCAGGCACTTGAACCTGCTTGGATTACATCTAGACAAATAGAAGCGGGCCGAAAATCAATGACACGATATGCGCGTCGTGGTGGAAAAATATGGATACGTATATTTCCCGACAAACCTGTTACAGTAAGACCCACCGAAACACGCATGGGTTCGGGGAAAGGCTCTCCCGAATTTTGGGTATCTGTTGTTAAACCAGGTCAAATACTTTATGAAATGGGCGGAATATCAGAAATGGTAGCCAGAGAAGCGATTACAATAGCTGCGTCCAAAATGCCTATACAAACACAATTCATTATTGCGGGATCGGAATGTGTAACCAAAATAAAGGGACCTTCGTGATGAAAAAACAACTTAGGTTTTTTACTTTTTTTATGAACAAAAAATATTTCTTCCTTTTTTTTCATGCAAAGGGCAAAGAAAAAAAATGATTCAAACTCAAACCCATTTAAATGTAGCAGACAACAGCGGGGCTAGAGAATTAATGTGTATTCGAATCATAGGAGCTAGTAATCGACGATATGCTCATATCGGTGACGTTGTTGTTGCTGTAATCAAAGAAGCAGTTCCCCACATGTCTCTACAAAGATCAGAAGTGATCAGAGCTGTAATTGTCCGTACATGTAAAGAACTCAAACGTGACAACGGTATGATAATAAAATATGATGACAATGCGGCAGTTGTCATTGACAAAGAAGGAAATCCAAAAGGAACTCGAGTTTTTGGTGCGATCGCTCGGGAATTGAGACAGTTGAATTTTACGAAAATAGTTTCATTAGCTCCTGAAGTATTATAAATACCTACTATTACTACTAGATGAGACTATGATTTAGTAGGGTATCTGAAAAAGATTCAACGAAAATGACTTGACTTTGTAGAATTGATTAGTAGATTGTGTCTCACGCATATACCTTAAAAAAAAAAAAAAAAAAGAAAGTAGAACATGTTGATTAGATGAAAATTCGGAGGCACTAATAATTTGAGTCATGGGCAAGGATACTATTGCAGACCTAATAACGGCTATACGGAATGCTGACATGGATAAAAAGAGAACGGTTCGAGTTGCATCTACGAAAATTACCGAAACCATTGTGAAAATACTTCTACAAGAAGGCTTTATTGAAAATGTAAGAACACATCGAGAAAGTCATAAAAATTTCTTGGTTTCAACGCTGCGACATAGAAGAAATAGGAAAGGCCCATATAGAACTATTTTAAAACGTATTAGTCGACCCGGCCTACGAATCTATTCCCACTATCACAAAATTCCTAGGATTTTAGGAGGGATGGGGATTGTAATTCTTTCCACTTCTCGAGGTATAATGACAGACCGAGAGACTCGATTAGAAAGAATAGGGGGAGAAATTTTGTGTTATATATGGTAATCTTTCTGGTATCCGCGGATAAGGAACTCCCTAACTTAAAACTTAAGTTTTTTTTTTGAAAAAAGGGATAGGTATATAGAATGAAAGAAAAAAAAATCGACTTACCAAGGTTTAATCACTGAATCACTTGAAAATGGTATATTTCGAATTCATTGTAGATAATGAAGATCTGATCCTGGGTTATCTTTCAGGAAGGATACGAGGTACTTTTATACGAACACTACCGGGGGATAGGATCAAAATTAACATAAATAGTTATGATTGAACGAGGGGACACATAATTTATAGACTCAGGAATAAAGATTCAAACGATTAGGCGGCTCTCGAAGATCCCGTTCGTTGGAACACAATTCGAAGTTCAAAATACATTTCAAGAAACTTATTTTCTTCTAAAGAGTAGATTCCTAATCCAGGCAAGGAAAAAGAAATTATGAAAATAAGGGCCTCTGTGCGTAAAATTTGTGACAAATGTCGACTAATCCGTAGGCGGGGCCGAATTATAGTAATTTGTTCCAATCCTAGGCATAAACAGAGGCAGGGATAATCTTTCTAAAAAAAGACTCTACAAGGTACCCAATGCACAAATGAAAGGATCTGTTTTGACATGAAATGGATATCTCCGTATATCTCTGACTCATATTTATGAGATGATAAAATATGGCAAAACCCATACCAAGACCAAGAATTGGTTCGCGTAGGAATGGACGCATTGGTTCACGTAAGAGTGGACGTAGAATACCAAAAGGAATTATTCATATTCAAGCGGGTTTCAACAATACCATTGTAACGGTTACAGATATACGGGGTCGGGTGATTTCGTGGTCCTCCGCCGGTACTTGTGGATTCAGGGGCCCAAGAAGAGGGACACCCTTTGCCGCTGAAACCGCGTCAAAACACGCTATTCGTAAACTAGTAGATCGGGGTATACAACGAGCCGAAGTCCGGGTAAAAGGACCAGGTCTCGGAAGAGAGGCAGCAGTACGAGCCATTGGTGTAAGTGGTATAAAATTCATGTCTATCAAAGACCTAACCCCTATCCCACACAATGGGTGTAGACCTCCTAAAAAAAGACGCATATAGAAACAAAAATTGAACATCTTTCAAGAGAAATAAATGATTCAATGATTTGATCAACAAATATTACTATGCTTCGAGAGGAAGTAGCAGTATCTACTCGGACACTACAGTGGAAGTGCGTTGAATCAAGAATAGACAGTAAGCGCTTTTATTATGCCCGTTTTGTTCTATCTCCGCTTATGAAAGGCCAAGCCGATACAATCGGCATCGCGATGCGAAGGGCTTTGCTTGGAGAAATAGAAGGAACATGTATAACACATGCAAAATCTGAAAAGATACCACACGAATATTCTACCATAGTCGGTATTGAAGAATCAGTACATGAAATTTTAATGAATTTGAAAGAAATTGTATTGGGCAGTAATCTCTATGGAACATGCGACGCATCTATTTGCGTCAAGGGCCCTGGAAACATAACAGCTAAAGACATCATCGCACCGCCTTTTGTGGAAATCATTGATACTACACAGCATATAGCTAGCCTGACAGAACCAATCAATTTGTGTATTGGATTACAAATCGAGAGGAATCGAGGATATCATATGAAAACACCAAATAACGCTCAAAAGGGAAGTTATCCTATAGATGCAGTATTCATGCCTGTTCGAAATACGAATCATAGTATCCATTCGTATGGAAATGAAAAAAATGAGATGCTTTTTCTCGAAATATGGACGAATGGAAGTTTAACTCCTAAAGAAGCACTTCATGAAGCCTCCCGTAATTTGATTGATTTATTTCTTCCTTTTCTACATGCGGAAGAACAAGACATAGATTTAGAGGACAATCAAAGGGGGGTTACTTTACCCTTTTTTACCTTTCATGATGGTTTGACTAAACTAAAAAAAAATGAAAAGGCGTTGAAATCTATTTTTATTGACCAACCAGAATTGCCTTCCAGGACCTATAATTGCCTCAAAAGGTCCAATATACATACATTATTAAACCTTTTGAATAAGAGCCAAGAGGATCTCCTGAAAATGAAACATTTTCGAATAGAAGATGTAAAAGAGATAGTGACCGTTCTACAAAAAAAAACATTTCGTAAAAAATTTCCCGAAGAATAAGCTTTCAA